CAAATGGATCGATCTAGCAAGGATGGAATTTATATTATGTTTACTGAATCGCATGAAATTTTACCTAACTGGGTGTAATAGATGTAATGCATGAAATACATATGAACGTAGGAATAACTTTGATACTCAAATTGGAATTTGCAACAACTACAAATGAAATACAAAGGAATTGGGAAATTCTACTTAGACTTATGGAGTTTTGTATAGAATATCTATATCAAAACAAAAGTGAGTCAATTTCTACCATTATTATGATATTCCAATCCGATTGGGTACTAAAAATGGATTCGGGATTTAATCTGCTCCATGAGATAAAGACATAATCATTAGAAACAATATAGAATTTTTTTTTTAACAACATGGAACTTTTTCGTGGATTCCTCTGTTCAAAAAAAAATTCGCATAGAAGAGAGATATTTTACCTATACCTATATATTTTTTTTAGTAGAATTCGTAGAATACACTTGGAGGGTGTATGAAGACTTGTATTTATTAAACATGTGCAGATATAACTATAGTTATATATATATCTCCTCCTTTATTACAGTTCTATTCGGGACACCACATGTCATGCTCTATGAAAATTTCTATTTTCTATTCAACGAAAAATTGAATCCCGAAAATTCCCTATTATAATTTTAATTGAGAAGGATTTTTTATGGAAACAAATCAATCCGGATTAGTAATGATTAGTTATGGATCAATTTTGATTTAGTTAGGTAAGGTATCAATTTGGGGATTTTTTTCTTATATCATTAGGGAAACCTAATTTTCAATTTTAATCCCAGAATCATTTATGAATTCACAGTCAATAGTTAAAGTTAACGGTTCCCATTTGTCCTGAATTTTGGCTTTTGTGACTGAAAATCCAACCCACATTTGATTTTTTATTTTCTTTCAATAGAAAAGTTTTTCGGTTTTTAGTTTTAGATATTGTGTGTTGTAAGATACTATCAATCGAAGAGATAGAGCCAATCCAAACAAAAAGGGGAAGGCCTCTCCTTTAGGAAGGGGATTAAGGAAAAGAGGATTCAAGAAACAAGTAGAGTAAAAAAAAAAAAAGAAGTTTAGTAACCCCCCCCCCAAAAAAAAGGAATATTATCATCTATTTTGTATCGTTTTGGCGGCATGGCCGAGCGGTAAGGCGGGGGACTGCAAATCCTCTTTCCCCAGTTCAAATCCGGGTGTCGCCTCATCAACAAAAGAATCGAAATACCTTCTTCTGTTTTGCTGATATAACTTTATCATTTTTTTTTTCCAGCAGAAGTAAGCAGAAGAAAAAGCCTCTTTAGATTTACTTGATTCTAAGCATCGTTGGGGGTTCCGTTCTCTAAAATGTTATAAATCCTTGCGTCTAGGTTTCAAGGATTTATTAGAGTAATGAAAAAAAGAATCGTTAAATCTTGATATGATAGCCCTTCGACTACTAATGTAGTGTCTACTGACTGGGTCTTGAATTAGATTGGATAGACAGATAGGGAATCTAATTGATTTTTTAGTTACGGAAAGGGAGGAAGATACTTTATATACGGACTCACGAAAATATCTGAGTGCTCGAGCATTCAATCAATATTATATTGAATGGATAATTGGCTTTTTCTTAAAATCTTTTAAAAAGTGATATTTATTAATATTAAGTAAAAAAAGAAATTCTTTCTTTTCGGTAAGCTCAAGTCACGCATGTAATAGGCCATCTCCCGATTGTCTGTATGAAACAATCGGGAGACTGTAAAGATTAGACCAAATGAGAAAGGAATAGAATATTAGGGGTAGGTGATAGATAGTGATCTATCTTGATTCTCTATTTTTATACTTTTTACTTCATGTAATGAAATGCAGGGCAACAAAAGAAAGACTAGGTCTTATTATTCCTAGATGTTACTAACACTCCTTTGATACTTCCAAGAGTTTCTCTCCGTCTTTTATTTACTTGTGCTTAATGTTTTTCGATTATACTCGAAATCATATATATAATAAATAACTTGTTATAATTAGATTTTTTGGATTGTTTCATCAACGCTGTTGTGTCCGAATCTCTTTTTGACTATGCGCTAGTGATTCCACTATTATTAGTGAACAATAATGATTAGTGAGCAATAATGGAATAATTCTTTTATATTCATAGAGATAGGGGACATAATTCACATGGATATGGTAAGTCTCGCTTGGGCTGCTTTAATGGTAGTCTTTACATTTTCCCTTTCACTCGTAGTATGGGGAAGAAGTGGACTCTAGAGGTACTACTAATTGAAGAATCAAACTGTATCGATTGTTTTTTAGATTGTTCTGCAAAGCTTTTTTTATTTCATTTGTTGTTGTTTTTGGTTTCTCTTTTTTTCTTTGATTTTTCTTTGAACAGTAAGTAAAAAAAAAAGAGTTCTATTATTATTATAAGTTTTTAAGTGGATACATACTTTCGACACGAAAGAACATAGACATAGTGGTTGTCCAATGAAATACTACGCATAATAATATATTACCTCATAATAAGATAGTACCTCGGGGTAGCCACCCACATATTACGTGCGCTTGTTTTATTGATTATGATTTTAGTTATTTTCTTGGATTTATGCTTGTTTTATGGAACTCATTTCATATCATGGTTCAAACGTTAAAGATGGGGTTTGCTAATTCTTTTCGAAATCCGAAGATAAAAAGTTGTTCCCACGGAACCGAACCCCTGGATCATCTGTGAACTACTCAATCAATTACTTCTTTAGAATGCTAAAAAAAGATTACTCTATTTTTTTTTTTTTATTAATGCCCATAACATTTTTTTCCTTTATTGATGGTGGGTATCGGAATTCATATTGAAAAGAATGAGAAATCTCGAAATTAGAATCGTAAGAGTAAGAGTGGCCTTTCGATTATTTCATTTCAGATTCATTGGAATGAATCAACATAAATTATGAAGCAAAGAAATAGAATTGGCCCCCTTTGTATATTATATCAATTACATATATGTAATTGATTGATATGATATCTATATATAAATATAAAGATATATATTGTAGATTCATCCATATTCAACCTGTATTTTTATACAGTACAATTTTATACACTTCAATAACAATAATAGATAGTATGGTAGAAGGATTCATATATTTCTTTCTACCATACTATCGGATCTCATAGAATACTGATAATTCTAGTCCGCCCATTTCATTTATTTAAGACGCGGAATTTTAATCCTTTTCGTTTCATTTTTCTTATCTTCAATCATTGATAAGAACAAAAAAGTCAAGTTTAATTCAAATTAATCACTTTGACTGATTGTTTTTACATATATTATAAGTAAAAATGCGGTAGGAACTAGAATGAACAGTGCAGTAGCAATAAATGCGAGAATATTTACTTCCATAATCTCATCGTTTCATTTTTTTTCGAAATAACTCGGGATTTAATCCCATAGAGATGATAAATGTTTCGCTTGTAAATTCAATGGGATGCATTAAATCCCGATGATATCGAATCGTATTAAAATATCATATCATGAATAACAATATCAGAGCTATCAAATCGATTCATCGTCGAGAATTGAATAGTATAACATAGGAAGATCTTTTATCCATACCGAATTCAAACAAAATGGGATTCCTGATCCAATCAAGAATTTCTTTACTTTTTTTGCATTCTTTTCTCTAATCTACTGCCCTCTCTCTTGTCCAATGCAATCATCTGATGAAATTTCATCAGACTATCTTTACCCTCACATTGGTTATAAACAAACTCAAGCAAACAATAGCAGCGAAATTCAAAAAAGGAAAAAGAGGGAGGTTCGAACTAAACCCCTTCCTTTTTTTGTACTGATCAAATCTTCTTAAAAAAAATAAGAAAGATCCCGTTTGGAATCAAATTCATTTATCTTATTTGTTCTCTCTTTCACAGGAAAGGAAGAGATGAATTGATGTATTTTTTTTTGTTGGATTTGGATCCATCGGGACTGACGGGGCTCGAACCCGCAGCTTCCGCCTTGACAGGGCGGTGCTCTGACCAATTGAACTACAATCCCAGGGAAATAAAGTGTACAACATCTATTTATGATTTAATTTTCTTCAAACCCTTTCTATGTAGATTTTAGATTAGAATTGTCATATTCTAACAGAGACGCGAGTAATAGATTGATATACGCGGGGACATGCACTTTAGTGAGAGGAGCATGGATTAATAGTTATTTTTTCGTTATTGTCAAATTAATTGATAATCAATCTGTATTCTTTTTTTTTCTTAAATTTATTTTTTTCTGAAACTTTATATTTACAGATCCTGACCCGATATGAGTCGAGATCATTATCAAGATCCGAATTTGTGGGAAAAAGAGAAATAGAAAAAAAATAACAGTAGAGAGAGATATCAGAAAATAGGAGTTTTTTTTATTTTATTCTTCCGTATCAAGCATTTCCGTAGAAGGACAAATGGGTTATATTATTTCATGGTGGATCCGAAAATTATTGGGCCGAGCTGGATTTGAACCAGCGTAGACATATTGCCAACGAATTTACAGTCCGTCCCCATTAACCGCTCGGGCATCGACCCGGGAAGAATCAATTCGAAGCTTATTGATAATCCATGATCAACTTGCTTTCGTAGTACCCTACCCCCAGGGGAAGTCGAATCCCCGCTGCCTCCTTGAAAGAGAGATGTCCTGAACCACTAGACGATGGGGGCATACTTGCCCGACTACCATCATACTATGATCATAGTATGAATAGTTTTTTGAAATTGTCAATATAATGGAATAATATGACTCAATTTGAAGGATTTTTCTGTCTTTCATTATTCCATAGAATTTTTTGATTTGTCATTTATATTTATGAATCGTTCATTCTAATCACCATTATCTAAATAATTCTATATAGAAATTCTTTTATTTTAAATTGCATTTTAATAATATACATAAATTTGAATACATAGTTATATTCATTACATATAGAATATCAAATGAAAATAGTGATTAGAAGAAACGTCTAAAAAATGAAAAACAAAAAATGATAAATATT